CAGATCCACTAGGATCTTTTTTTTATTTTGCCACCTAAAAATGCAAAAATCAATTCTTAAAAAAAAATTGCAAGAATTGATTTATAATAAGCAGTCTTATCAATATCAAAAATAAGTTTAGGTATTGTGTGGGTACCTAAAGTAAAGGTACCTGCTCAACGTAGGTGCAGGGAGTAGAAAGGCCGATCCAAATTTATTGCTGCAGCTATACATTCAATGTAGAAGAATTTGAATTTTAGAATCGAAAGTTCATAATATAAGACTTTTCGGCTCTTATTCATTTTTTCATTTTTTTGGAATGAATACATCATTCAATTTGGCAGACAGAACAGAATAGTAAAGATTTCATCGAAAACTTACAGCAGCTTGCCAAACAAACGCTAATAGAAAAAAGAATACAGGTATGACAGGCATAATATCCACGATTGGGTTGAAAATGGCATAAGCTTCAGGTAATTTGGCGAAGAAAAAACTAGTCGGATAAAGAACAGAATTAAAACAGATACAGGTTAAACTAAGTATATTAGGCATAACAAGCATTTCGTTCGTTCTTGTAGAGTAGATAATTGAATTTTGATTGAGTTATTTTTCTAAGGGAAAAAGGAAAAGAAAAGGTGGATTCAAAATCCTTTTTTCTTCGGACTTTTCCAAACACAAAATACCTCCTTGTATTCGCATTCTCAAATGAGAATGGAAGAAATTCGACTTTCATATAATATCTTAATAGAATTCCATGTAATGATCAATGCATTTTTTGGATTCTATATTATCCGCATGTTTAGAATCCTAGCAAGAAAATATCCCTTATTTTTTAGGTAATTGAAGTGGGGTTGACGAATAATATATAATAAAAATACTGTTTATTAGTGTCACATAAAACGAAATGGGGCGTGGCCAAGCGGTAAGGCAGCGGGTTTTGGTCCCGTTATTCGGAGGTTCGAATCCTTCCGTCCCAGATTTTTTTTGATGAAACGAAAGATAGAATCGTATTGTGCCCTGCACGACACAAAAGCTTATTAAAGAAAATAATTATTTCTTATGAACTCTTAGATTAGATGCATTTTTAAGGATTCCTTTTCTTTCTCAGAAAACAAAATCAAGTGTCAAGTCCAGTCAAATCAAATTGACTATTTTTATTTTCATTAAAAATTTTGGTCTGTCAGGCACATTCAGGATATACTCCTACTAGTCATTACTCAATATGTGCTTTGAATATGTGTTTTGAAATTCGAACTTTATAGATAAACTTTATGTTCCATATCCATGAAGTGGGAATTCTTACAGGATACATTTGATACCTAATGTGAAAAAAAAAAAAGAGTGGTCCTTCTTTGGTTAAGCGAAAACGATCTCGATTTGGGATTCTTTAAATATCCCAAATGATCCATTCCCATAAGGATAAGGTAAGAACTATTTGTTGGATAGAATAGAATGGATTCCAAAAAAAATCATACTTTTCTTATTTTTGATTTTGAGTTCTTTCTATTAGCTAAAAGAAAGAATACTATAAGTTAAAAGAAAAAATACTATAAGTAAAAGTAAAGACCTTAATTTTACTTTACACTAAATTTTTTACTTCATTTTTTCTTTCTTTGGTTACTCCAGTCGAAGAAGTATGAAAAGTTTATAATTACTAAAAAACTAACAATCTTTTCATTGGCATAGTTTATTTGTTGGAGAAGAGTTGATCCTTCTCATTTAAGGATTAATCATCTCGGGTTCTCTGTTGAGTATGGAAATTCAATAGTAAATAAGTCTTAAGCAAATTATTTTGCTCCTCTTTTTCAAACTATTTTTTTCAAACTATGTTTCATTCATATGATAGAATACGGGTTTAAATAAATTGGATCTTTGCAGAGTCTTCCGCACCAATGACTATTCATGATTCCATCAATATTGGATCAATTCTCGATACCACTTTGCAATGAAATTAGAGGAATGTTATGGTAAAACTTCGTTTAAAACGATGTGGTAGAAAGCAACGTGCGACTTGAAGGACATGATCGATTGTGGATTTTGCTATCCACCATTTTCCATAGTAATGAAAATGCTCTTGGCTCGACATAGTCTGTTCTATTTGTCCCGAACCGAATTTGCGCTGGGTTATTTGTAAGTAAATAGTACACGATGGAGCTCGAGAAGACATAATTTATTTTTTATCAAGGGAAAGAATCTAGGGTTAGTGAAAACTAATAAATTAGGCCAACTTTGTCAGTCTATCCTTAATACAGAAATTGAAAGGTTAAAATAAGAAAAAAGTCTTATTTTGGAAGATTGGAAAACTTTTTTGATTAAAAGTCTATGAGAATCAATCGTTCATATTCGATTTCTATAGAAGAGGAAAATGCTTTATTGAAGGAAAAAAAAAAGAAAGGGTATGTTGCTACTCTTTTGAAAGAAAAAAGAATAGGAATTCCCGAAGTAATGTCTAAACCCAAGGATTTCACAAATCAAAGATAAAGGATTCCGAAACAAGTAAACATGATTTTCAATCGTCTCAACAATAGAATTAGATCGGAATAAGGAATAAAAGTCAATTTGTTCGAGATGAGATAAAGAAAAAAGTTTAGAGACGACTCAAAAAATTTCGAAGGATTTCTCTTTTGAAGTCTGTCAGTCAAAATTAGCCAACTTGAGTCATGAGTATAAATGAAATTTGTTTTTTCTTCTATAAGGAAATTAATGCAAGTCATAGTCTAATTTTTATATACTTGTATTATAGATAGAAATTCGAATCATTTTCTCGAGCCGTATGAGGAGAAAACCTCCTATACGTTTCTAGGGGGGGCATTGTTTATCTACATCTATCCCAATAAGCTGTCTATCGAATCGTTGCAATTGATGTTCGATCTCGAAGAGAAGGAAGAGATCTTCAAAAAGTTGGTTTTTATGATCCGATAAAGAATCAAACTTCTTTAAATGTTCCAGCTATTCTCTATTTCCTTGAAAAAGGTGCTCAACCTACAAGAACTGTTTATGATATTTTAAGGAAAGCAGAATTCTTTAAAGATAAAGAAAGAACTTTGAGTTAATTGAAGAACTGAATTATTTAGCCACAATTTGCCTCTTTTTTAGTCCTATTTTTTTGCTGCATTTATGTCGTGCCAATCCAACAAAAGCCCTTATTTAATTTCCTTATTTGTATCTAATTGGTTTTCTTACCATTGTATTTCTATTGACAAAAGTCTATTGAACAGCTAGAATTTGTAGCTAGATAGGTCTCTTTATCGTCGCTTCATATTAGGTATTTCTGTCTACACTTCGAGCAAATGATAGGGTTGCCCCCTTGCATGTACTCGCATAGAAGATTTTTCTATTTAAAGAAATAGAAATTGCTAAAAAATAACAATTTTGCTATTGTGATTGGGGCTGCCCTTTTTTTAACCTTAGTGAAACTTAACCGATTTGTTTATTTTGGTATTTGAGTGTTTTTAATGAGTGATAAAATCTTTCTTTTGATGTCTTGCTAATTTAATGTTTTGACGGGAGCGTCCGATGTAATTTCATCGATTTTTAGATTTCGATCGTATCTAAGATCCTATTTTATCTGGGTTGCTAACTCAATGGTAGAGTACTCGGCTTTTAAGTGCGACTATGATCTTTTACACATTTGGATGAAGCAACAAATTCGTCCAGACTCTTGGTAGAGTCTAGAAGACCACGACTGATCCTCAAAGGTAATGAATGGAAAAAATAGCATGTCGTAATAAAATCAATTTCTTTTTTTTTTTTTTTTATTATTTTTGGAATAAAAAAATTCCGATTTTCTGGGTCTAGTGAATAAATGGATAGAGCCTGGCTCTAATTCTGGTAAAATAAAAAGCAACGAGCTTAACTTCTTAATTGAAAGGATTCCCCGATCTAATTAGACGTTAAAAATGGATTAGTGCCTGATGCGGGGAAAGGTTGGGTTTTCCTATCAGTGGACCCTTTAATTTTTTTAGGAATCCTAATTATTCTTGATTATGGATTGAAAAGGGATGTTATGAATTGAATGTGTAAAAGAAGCAGTATATTGATAACGAAACTGTATTCCAAAGTCAAAAGAGCGATTGGCCTGCAAAAATAAAAGATTTGTTCTTTTTTGTTTTGGAATTAGAACAAAGATAAACTAATTAGATAGAAAAGGACCAGAAAAATATCTATGGATTAGACTCCCTTTCTTCCCAGGGTTTGTTTTTAAAAATGTAACACCCTGTTCTGACCATATTGCACTATGTATTTGATAAATCGAGAAATGCTTTTTTTCTCTGATTCAAGTAGAAATACAAATGGAAAAATTCGAAGGGTATTCAGAAAAACAGAAATCTCGTCAACAATACTTCGTTTACCCACTTCTCTTTCAGGAATATATTTATGCGTTTGCCCATGATTATGGATTAAATGGTTCGGAACCTGTGGAAATTTTTGGTTGTAATAACAAAAAATTTAGTTCACTACTTGTGAAACGTTTAATTATTCGAATGTATCAGCAGAAGTTTTGGATTAATTCGGTTAATCATCCTAACCAAGATCGATTGTTGGATCATAGCAATCATTTTTATTCGGAGTTTTATTCTCAGATTCTATCAGAGGGGTTTGCAATCGTTGTAGAAATTCCATTCTCGCAAAGAGAACTATCTTGTCCGGCAGAAAAAGCTTGTCCGGAAGAAAAAGAAATACCAAAATTTCAAAATTTACAATCTATTCATTCAATATTTCCCTTTTTAGAAGACAAATTTTTGCATTTACCTTATCTATCACATATAGAGATACCCTATCCTATCCATTTTGAAATCTTGGTTCAACTCCTTGACTACCGGATCAAAGATGTTTCATCTTTGCATTTATTGCGATTCTTTCTCAACTATTATTCGAATTGGAATAGTCTTATTACTTCAATGAACTCCATTTTTCTTTTTTCAAAAGAAAATAAAAGACTATTTCGATTCCTATATAACTCTTATGTATCAGAATATGAATTTTTCTTGTTGTTTCTTCGTAAACAATCTTCTTGCTTA